ATAAATCCAACGAATGACTAATAATCCTGTTATACAGAAAAAAGTCACGATCATGCCCCTTTTTGACGAATCAGATAGTTTTACGATTTCATCCACAAATAAGGTTATTAAATGAATTGTAATTACAATTGAAACAATTGAAAAGGAAATATGAGTTAATATATGTTCTAAAGTTAAAAATATCATAAAAATTTAAAATATAAAGTTAAGGGGGGCCCTTAATTATGAAGCGGCAATCAGTATCAGTAATTGAATTTATTATAGAATTTATTTTCTGTTTTTTAGAAGAGGTCATGCCGCCACTCGGACTCGAACCGAGATGCTCTAGCACTGCTTCCTAAGAGCAGCGTGTCTACCAATTTCACCATAGCGGCTTGCTAAAATTTATAATAGCGTATTTCTATTCAATAGTCGAGACTGAAAAAGTCAATTCAATATAATACTTTTTTAAAAAACAATCAAATTGATGAAGAAAAATTTATAGGAATTTTAAGGTTCAATTTTTTAGTTTAGAGAATCGCTTTTGTTTAACTTGGAACTTTCGTGGATTTTATTCCTCTTCGGGAATTGACCCGTTGTAACTAACTAGTTCTACCCCTGGATAGGGGATAGAACTAAAAAAGGTAAACCCTTAGATCTTGTGTTTTTCGTTTAAAAAAAAAAAAAAGAATTTTTTCTCCGACTTCAACAATAAAAAAATTCGCATTTTGCAAATCATAAGAGCCAAATGCAAAAAGAATTTCATTTAGTTCAAAAAAATAGGTAATGGAAATCATTCATTTTCTAGTCGAAATAAAATTTGCCAACTTTTTGAGTTATGGAGACTCAGATTCTCAAAATTTTTTATTACTTATTTGGATTTGTTTGTTGCACAAAAAAACTTTTTGACTGCCCGGTGGAAAGAGATTTACCCAATGAAAAAGCTTTTAAAGCTGTCCAATATCCTTGCTTTTTCCAAATATTTTTACGAATACGTTTTTTTGATATAGAAGTACGTTTTTTTGGAACTGCCATTTGAAAATTAAGAAATTACTCATTATTCTATTGGATGTGAAAGACATCTATTGTTCAAAAAAAGTGGTTTTTTATTTTACTATTCAATTATCTCATTATCTATATCTATTTTTTTATTATATAATATATAATATTCTCTTTATAAAAAATCATAAAAAATATGATTTGAAATAGAATAAAGCATTCTTCCAATTAAAATCAAAAATATATATATAACTATGTCATCATGTCATTTTTAATTGATCAAGATCCAGGAAAAAATAAACTTAATTGTCAAATTCTAACGAAATTAGTAATTATCCATAACATATCTTTATAAATGATATTTTCGTAATTATTTCTTTAGTTTCGAAAATTTAAAATAAAGCGGCTTGTCTTCTGTCTATAGTAGAGCCCTTCCTATAAATTAAATGTCTTTTATTAAAATAGAAACCAATGCATCAATTTCAGAATGAACTAGTTAATAATTTTTAAGAAATGAAATAAAAAGAAAAGCGAAAGTTTTTATTTCATTTAGGCTAACTTAGTTGATCTTATGATTTCTATCAAAAAAAGACTTCTTTATTTACTATTTTTATTTCTGCTTGTGCTGTATCGATATAAATTATTGTAAGAGTAATAATAATTGAAATTTCTATTTTCGACATCTTATCTTCAGAAAAAGTTTAGTAAATATTTCTATTTTTTACTAGTAACTTAGTGATATTATTTGACCAATTATAACTTCTTAATTTGAATTTTAATCTTTTTGATTTAGTTTACATTAATGCATATCTTTATTTTTTTATTAACCCTTTCAAATTTGAAAAAGAAAAAAGGCCTAGTGATTCGAAAACGATTCAGAATAAAAACTTTTTATTTTTTATGGAACATACATATCAATACGCATGGATAATACCTTTTATTCCACTTCCAGTTCCTGTATTAATAGGAGTGGGGCTTCTTCTTTTTCCAAGCGCAACAAAAAAGCTTCGTCGTATGTGGGCTTTTAAGAGTGTTTTATTGTTAAGTATAGCCATGGTTTTGTCGATAAATCTATCTATTCAGCAAATAAATAGCAGTTCCATATATCAATATGTATGGTCTTGGATCATCACTAATGATTTTTCTTTAGAACTCGGCTATTTAATCGATCCACTTACGTGTATTATGTTAATATTAATCACTACGGTTGGAATTATGGTTCTTATTTATAGTGATAATTATATGTCTCATGACCAAGGATATTTGAGATTTTTTGCTTATATGAGTTTTTTTAGTACTTCCATGTTAGGATTAGTTACTAGTTCGAATTTGATACAAATTTATATTTTTTGGGAATTAGTTGGAATGTGTTCGTATCTATTAATAGGTTTTTGGTTTATGCGGCCTGTTGCAGCAAATGCTTGTCAAAAGGCCTTTGTAACTAATCGAGTAGGAGATTTTGGTTTATTATTAGGAATTTTAGGTTTTTATTGGATAACGGGTAGTTTCGAATTTCGGGATA